ATTAAACAACACCTACTTGTTTTTTTTGTTAATAGAACCCTAGTGATTGTATTTGGATGCGTATTAGGATAGTAAATGAAATATTCAAATGATTTTTTATCGAATGACTATTCATCTATTGTATTTTTCATGTAAATATGTGCAACAAGGCTTTATGGAAAAAGGGTGGTTCAACTCGATGTTGTCCAAAAAAAAGGAGTTAGAATACGGGTATGGGCTAAGTAAATCAATGGGCAGCATTGGTTCTATTGAAAATACCAGTGTAAGTGAAGACCCGATTAGAAATGATATAGATAAAAACACTCTTAGTGGGAGCGATAGTGACAATTCTAGTTACAGTAATGTTGATCATTTAGTCGGCGTTAGAGACATTCATAATTTCGTACCTGATGATACTTTTTTAGTTAGGGATAATAATAGGGACAGTTATTTCATATGTTTTGATATTGAAAATCAAATTTTTGAGATTGACAATGCTCATTCTTTTCTAAGTGAACTAGAAAGCTCTTTTTCTAATTCTCGGAATTTTTGTTATCTAAATAGTGTATCTAATAGTGATGATCCCCACTATGATCCTTACATATATGATACTAAATATAGTTGGAATAAACACATTACTAGCTGTATTGACAGCTATTTTCGTTCTCAAATTTGTATTGATAGTTACATTTTAAGTGGTATTGTCAATTACAATGACAATTACATTTCTAGTTACATTTTTGATGAAAGCAGAAATAGTAGTGAAACCCAGAGTTCAAGTATAAAAACGAGTCCGGCTGGTAGTGAGTTAACTATAACAGAAACGGAAAATTCTAATGATCTAGATTTTACTCAAAAATATAGGCATTTATGGGTTCAATGCGAAAATTGTTATGGATTAAATTATAAGAAATTTTTTAAATCAAAAATGAATATTTGCGAACACTGTGGACATCATTTGAAAATGAGTAGTTCAGATAGAATAGAACTTTTGATTGATCCAGGTACTTGGGTTCCTATGGATGAAGATATGGTCTCTGTGGATACCATTGAATTTCCGTTGGAAGAGGAATCTTACAAAGATCGTATTGATTCTTATCAAAGAAAAACAGGATTAACTGAGGCTGTTCAAACAGGCACAGGTCAACTAAACGGTATTCCCATAGCAATTGGGGTTATGGATTTTCAGTTTATGGGGGGTAGTATGGGCTCCGTAGTTGGCGAGAAGATCACTCGTTTGATCGAATATGCTACCAATCGGTTTTTGCCTCTTATTCTAGTGTGTGCTTCCGGAGGAGCACGCATGCAAGAAGGAAGTTTGAGCTTGATGCAAATGGCTAAAATAGCTTCCGCTTTATATGATTATCAATCAAAGAAAAAGTTATTCTATGTATCAATCCTTACATCTCCTACTACTGGTGGGGTGACAGCCAGTTTTGGTATGTTGGGCGATATCATTATTGCCGAACCCAATGCCTACATTGCATTTGCGGGTAAAAGAGTAATTGAACAAACATTGAATACGACAGTACCTGAGGGCTCACAAACGGCTGAATATTTATTCCATAAGGGCCAATTCGACCTAATCGTACCACGTAATCTTTTAAAAGACGTTCTGAGTGAGTTATTTCAGCTCCACGCTTTCTTTTCTCTGAATCAAAATTCAATCAAGTGGATCCTTAATAAAAAAAAATATATTAATTAATCAAAATATAAATTATTATTTTTTTTTTTATAAAACGAGTAGTTATTTAGTTTATAGAAATCAAAGCCAAAATCCATTCTACGGATTTTGGCTTGGTAGCATTTGATAACATAAGATTTAATTGTAAAAATAATTATGCGGATCATTTTTTTTTTACCGACATTCCCGATTACTAATCAGTAAAAACCTCTATCAAAAAAAAAGAATGCATTCCTTCTTCCGCTAAATTAAAATTAGGCAAGGAGAATAAAGCGAATTTCACGTTCTCTTCTTATGTGTATATAATTCAAATATAGAAAATTTAAAAGTGAAAAGTACAGAATCTTGCATCTTTCGATATTTTTTTAGAATCCCCAGTTTTACTAAGACTCCCTATTCCCGGATCGGATTGTAACAAATTTTTCAGGAAGTTGTAAGAAACTCTTTCTTTATTTTATTCCATTTTATGAAATTAAAATTATAAGACAAAAACAAGATAATAAAAAAGGCGATTATCATATATATATATTTCATGTAGAAAGATGAAAAATTATATTTATTTAGTTCGACATTCCTTGCACTTATTTTATTATATTTATATATTTTTTATTATATCACATATACTCACTTAGATATGCTTAGTATAATTCTATATGAATTATAAATAATGATTATAAGATACCTTTATAACAATATAAATAACAATATAACAATAACAGGTAAAAATAGTAAACCCAGGTATCCATTTTATGACAAATTTACCCTCTTTTTTTGTGCCTTTCGTGGGCCTAATATTGCCGGCAATTGCGATGGCTTCTTTATCTCTTCATATTCAAAAAAACAAGATTTTTTAGATATCGATATGATGGGGCTAAATCTCATCTATTTTGTTTTTTTTTTTCAAGATTTAGACTTAGACCATAACACAGATATCTATTTCTTAGAATAAAATATGTGATGTGGTTTCCCCCGAACATAAAGAAACTATTATTGTTATTCGTGCGTAAACATGATATATGAGTAAATAAATTATAGCTATTTGCAACGAAATCAAATCGGGATCGGGGCGAATGCCTTAAATATAAAGTGAATATATCTATATGTATGTGGATATCTATAGGAAATCATACGAAATGGATATTATTATTTTATATCTAACCAATTCGATGAATTACTCCTAAAATAAAAGTTCACATCAGAATAGTGCTAGTTGATGAGAGTTATTTCGGAAACACACAAAAAGTCAAATTAATTTGGGTTATTCTCTCAATTTCAATAAAATGCAACTAGATCTAGTATGAATTGGCGATCAGAACATATATGGATAGAACTTATAGCAGGGTCTCGAAAAACAAGTAATTTCTGCTGGGCCTTTATCCTTTTTTTAGGTTCATTAGGGTTTTTATTAGTTGGAATTTCCAGTTATCTTGGTAGAAATTTGATATCTTTATTTCCGCCTACGCAAATCATTTTTTTTCCACAGGGGATCGTGATGTCTTTCTACGGAATTGCGGGTCTCTTTATTAGCTCTTATTTGTGGTGCACAATTTCGTGGAATGTAGGTAGTGGTTATGATCGGTTCGATAGAAAAGAAGGAATAATGTGTATTTTTCGTTGGGGATTTCCTGGAAAAAATCGTCGCATCTTCCTCCAATTCTTTATGAAAGACGTCCAGTCCATCAGAATAGAAGTGAAAGAGGGTATTTATGCTCGTCGTGTCCTTTATATGGAAATCAGAGGCCATGGCGCTATTCCTTTGACTCGTACTGATGAGAATTTGACTCCACGAGAACTTGAGCAAAAAGCTGCTGAATTGGCTTATTTCTTGCGTGTACCAATTGAAGTATTTTAAAAAATGAATTTAAACTGAAATGAAAAGAATGAATGCTTTTTTTTATTTTCAATAGAGAGATTATATCTTGTAGATTCTCTTTTTTTTTTGTTTTGTCAATCAATTTTTCTTTTTATCCCTTTTTGTACTTCTTAATTACCAAACGATTGGGATGCTTATAACGATAGCTTTTTTGTCTTGTTTTGGTAGTCATTTTTTTTATCAGAATCACAATATTCTTCATAAAATTCTCTCAATTATTCCCGGACTATGCGTCTTTTTTTTTTTCAAAAAATTGGATATTTTGATAGAAAGAGAGTTCTTTCGTTTCAAAATCTGAATAATATTTGTTACTTGAAGGGGCTCTTTCATGCATTTCTTTATTGAAAGGGGTCACTCTCTTCGAATTTTAGCAAGTGATAGATTTGGAAACAATCTCTTTATTCGAAGTGGATTCTTTTTTATTCCATTTCTGTATTATTTATAAATTCAAGTACTAACCGCTGAATCATACACAAAAAAAGCGGGGAATAGATTCGTGGGCTCGATAACTTGTAATAGAACTGATCCTTGATAGGAATATTAGTTAGTATCGTATAGCGTCAACGAATGGGGTGAGTTCATTAAAAATTCAAAGACGAAAAAATGGCAAAAAAGAAAGCATTCATTCCCCTTCTATATCTTGCATCTATAGTATTTTTGCCCTGGTGGATCTCTCTCTCATTTACTAAAAGTCTGGAATCTTGGGTTACTAATTGGTGGAATACTAGGCAATCCGAAATTTTTTTGAATGATATTCAAGAAAAGAGTATTCTAAAAAAATTCATAGAATTAGAGGAACTCTTACTCTTGGACGAAATGATAAAGGAATACCCGGGAACACATCTAGAAAAGCTTCGTATCGGAATCTACAACGAAACGATCCAATTGATCAAGATGCACAATGAAGATTGTATCCATACGATTTTGCACTTCTCGACAAATATGATCTGTTTCGTTATTCTAAGTGGTTATTCTATGCTAGGTAATGAAGAACTTGTTATTCTTAACTATTGGGTTCAAGAATTTCTATATAACTTAAGCGACACAATCAAAGCCTTTTCCATTCTTTTAGTAACTGATTTATGTATAGGATTCCATTCGCCCCACGGTTGGGAACTAATGATTGGATCTGTCTACAAAGATTTTGGATTTGCTCATAATGATCAAATTATATCCGGTCTTGTTTCTACCTTTCCGGTCATTCTAGATACAATTTTAAAATATTTGATTTTCCGTTATTTAAATCGTGTATCTCCCTCACTTGTAGTGATTTATCATTCAATGAATGACTGAAAAATGATTCACTGATCCAATTAGAATGGTTGGTTGTTACTTTGTACATAAGCAAAACATTCAAAACTGTACTTATTCTTTTTACTCATACAAGGGATTCGATTCCTCCTATATTCTATTCCATTACAATAAAATTCTTTTAGTACATAGCAGAATCATAGATAGGGAACT